TAATTCCCGCTCGTTCCCCTAATTGCAATTAAACTCGGCCCAATCTTTTACTAAAAGGATTGAGCCGAATAAAGAATGAAGATCCTATCTATTTGCATATATCTTGCATATATCAGTACATACCTTACCTATTTATATATATACAAGATCTAAATACAAGATAAGATCTAAGACTAAACAACTCAATGCTTCTATTGTTGGATCCATAATTAATCCTATGGATCCTTAGGATTGGTGGATCATTTTATATCCCGTAGTTTCGGACCATAGATCAAGCCAAGGGTCACAACTCCTTCTACCCATCCTGTATATTGTCCCTTTCATTCCGTGTTGCAATAGGCACTTAATATTCTATTATACGAGATTCTACGAAAATGAATTCTTCATAGGAGGGGGCAAATATTTATCTTTTCGATGAGAATTTGTACATGACATGGGAGAAACCCCTCTTTAATTGAAGAAAAGGTTCCATCATATATAGTGAATTGATACCCCGGATTCCCAGAATCATTTCTTTCAATGCTCACTCGTTATTAGTTAATGATCCTAGTAATTGGATCTATATGCTTATTCCGATAGGAAATGAAATAGTAAAATGATTATTCATCGAATGACTATTCATCTATTGTATTTTCAAATAGGGGGCAGGAAGGCTCTATGGAAAAATGGTGGTTCAATTCGATATTGTCTAACGAGGAGTTAGAACACAGGTGTGGGCTAAGTAAATCAATGGACAATCTTGGCTGTCCTATTGGAAATACCAGTGGAAGTGAAGACCCCATTCTAAATGATACGGATAAAAACATTCCTAGTTGGAGCGATAGTGGCAGTTATAGTTGCAGTAATGTTGATCATTTTTTAGGTGTCAGGGACATTTGGAGTTTCATCTCTGATGAAACTTTTTTAGTTAGGGATAGTAATGGTAACAGTTATTCCGTATATTTTGATATTGAAAATCAGATTTTTGAGATTGACAATGATAGTTCTTTTCTGAGTGAACTAGAAAGTTCTTTTTCTAGTTATCTGAATAATGGGTCTAAGAGTGACAATCGCTACTATGATTGTGACATGTATGATACTAAATATAGTTGGAATAATCACATTAATAGTTGCATTGATAGTTATCTTCGTTCTGAAATCCGTATTGATAGTTACATTTATAGTTATATTTGTAGTGGTGAAAGTATAAGTGGTAGTGATAGTGGGAATTCTAATATAAGAACTGGCGGTAATGACAGTGATATAGGAGAAGGATCGAATGATTTCGATATAAATCAAAAATACAGACATTTATGGGTTCAATGCGAAAATTGTTATGGATTAAATTATAAGAAATTTTTTAAGTCAAAAATGAATATTTGTGAACAATGTGGATATCATTTGAAAATGAGTAGTTCAGATAGAATCGAACTTTCGATTGATCCGGACACTTGGGATCCTATGGATGAAGACATGGTCTCTATCGACCCCATTGAATTTCACTCGGAAGAGGAGCCTTATAGAGATCGTATCGATTCGTATCAAAGAAAGACAGGTTTAACTGAGGCTGTTCAAACAGGCATAGGTCAACTAAACGGTATTCCCATAGCAATGGGGGTTATGGATTTTGAGTTCATGGGAGGTAGTATGGGATCCGTAGTAGGCGAGAAAATCACCCGTTTGATCGAGTATGCTACTAATAGATCTTTACCTGTTATTATGGTGTGTGCTTCTGGAGGAGCACGCATGCAAGAAGGAAGTTTGAGCTTGATGCAAATGGCTAAAATATCTTCCGCTTTATATGATTATCAATCAAATAAAAAGTTATTCTATGTATCAATCCTTACATCTCCTACAACCGGTGGAGTGACAGCCAGTTTTGGTATGTTGGGAGATATCATTATTGCTGAACCCAATGCCTACATTGCATTTGCGGGTAAAAGAGTAATTGAACAAACATTGAATAAGACAGTACCCGAGGGTTCACAAGCGGCTGAGTATTCATTCCATAAGGGCTTATTTGATCCAATCGTACCACGTAACCCTTTAAAAGGTGTTCTGAGTGAGTTATTTCAGCTACACGGTTTCTTTCCCTTGACTCAAAATTAAAGTAGAGCACTAGTACTAGGCTCAGTTATTTGTAGCGAACTTTAGTTCATCGCAATCAAAGTCCAAATAAGAAGAATGGGGTTTTCTTTGGTGACATAAGTTCTATAGTCAGAATCAGAAGTTTCGGATAATTACTTTTTTGATTTTTATTTTCTCCAGATTTTTTATCCTACCCCTATTGATGATTAGAAATCAGGAACCCTCTATAAAATAAAGAGGAGAAAAGAGTGAATTCTTCCTTCCGCGGAATAGAATTGGGAAAATGAAAAGAATTTCATGTTCCCTTCCTTCTTACGTATTAATATATAGAATAATGAAAATCTATAATAGAAATGTTGCATATTTCTATATCTATATCTCCCGAGAACCTCCTTTTTTTTACTATGAATCCCTGTTGGATCGGATTCTAACGAATCCTTAGGGAACTCGTAAGAAACTCTTTATTATAAGATAAGGACGGGAGAACAAGAATAAAAAGCGGATTATCATACATATATTTTGTGTAGAAAGATGAATAGGTACACTTATTTAGTTCTACATTCCTTGCACTTATTATATACTTATAATAAATATACTTATCATAAGATATATTTCTAACAAGTACAAATTTATAACAAGTACAAATATTAAATCGAGGCACCTATTCTATGACAGATTTCAATTTACCCTCTATTTTTGTGCCTTTAGTGGGCCTAGTATTTCCGGCAATTGCAATGGCTTCTTTATCTCTTCATGTTCAAAAAAACAAAATTGTTTAGATCCGAAATCTCATCAATTTATTTTAACACTTGGACTTGGATCATAATACAGATATCTTTTAGTGGAATAGGGTACGGTACGACATGTGACTCCCTCCGAGCACAAATAAAAAAGCTGTTATTGTTATGCATGCAGATCCATGATATATGGATAAATGCATGTATATTATATGTGGGTATAGCTGTTTTTGTTTTCAAATAGATCAGCGAATATCTGAAATAGAAAGTCAATGTATCTATATGTATGTAGATATACATAGTGGGATCATATGAAGGGGATGTTATTATTTTATATCTAACCAATTCGATGAATTACTCCTAATGGTTTACATCATAATAGTGCTAGTTGATGAGAGTTACTTCGGGATCAAAACAAAAAAAAGTAAAGTCAAATTCATTTGGCTTATTCTATTCTCTCAATTCCAATAGAATGCAACTGGATCGAGTATGAACTGGCAATCCGAACGTATATGGATAGAACTTATAACGGGGTCTCGAAAAACAAGTAATTTCTGCTGGGCCTGTATCCTTTTTTTAGGTTCACTAGGATTCTTATTGGTTGGAACTTCCAGTTATCTTGGTAGGAATCTGATATCCGTATTTCCCTCTCAGGAAATCCTTTTTTTTCCCCAAGGAATCGTGATGTCTTTCTATGGGATCGCTGGTCTGTTCATTAGTTCCTATTTGTGGTGCACAATTTCGTGGAATGTAGGTAGTGGTTATGATCTTTTTGATAGAAAAGAAGGAATAGTGTGTATTTTTCGTTGGGGATTTCCTGGAATAAATCGTCGCATCTTCCTTCGATTCCTTATGAGAGATATCCAGTCAATCAGAATGGAAGTTAAAGAGGGTCTTTATCCTCGTCGTGTCCTTTATATGGAAATCAGAGGCCAGGGAGCCATTCCCTTGACTCGTACCGATGAGAATTTTACTCCACGAGAAATTGAACAAAAAGCTGCTGAATCGGCCTATTTCTTGCGCGTACCAATTGAAGTATTTTGAAATGAACTGAAGAATGAATGCTTTCTCCGCATGAGGGAAGGAACTCAGGAATCCCCTTTTTAATATAACTGAAGTTTCTTCGGAACGTTTATTCGAGCAAAACATGTTCGATTCTATTTCCCCCGTTCCGTTGGTAATACCGTTGTGTTGTGGCCCATAGAATAAAGCAGGCGGACGAATACGGAACAACCATAATAAGAAGCTATTTTTATCCACCAAAACAAAAACTCTTTTTTTTACATATGGAACTAAACTCAACTCTTTCATACTAGTAACAAATCTAATAAGTATGTATTCATCACACATATCAGAACATTTCGGAATACAGTATAGAATTCCTATTTTTAGGACCAATATTTTGAATTGATACGTTAGATATAGATGGATCGTATCTCGTAAATTATCTCTCTTTCGTCAATCGATGTTTCTTTTTTTTTTATCCTTTCTTTTGCTCCTTGATGACCAAACGATTGGATCTCTCATAACTATTCAATTTCTCTCTTGTTTTGCCACCCATTTCGGATTTCATCATCAATATTCTTCAGAAATATCCCCTCAATTATTCCTGGGCTGTGGGTAGCCAGTGAAACATTTCGAAATAATTGATTGATCCAGGGGGAGTTCTTTCGTCTCGAAATCCGAATAATATTCATTACTTCAAGTGGTTTTTCGGGCATTCATCGAAAGGAACAAATGAAGATACAATTGGTTCGAATTTGACCAATTGAGATATCTGGGAACTTGATTATTTCTTCATTCGAAACGGACCTTTATTCTATTTCTATATTCTTTCTAGATCCAAGGACTAAACAATTCAAAAAAAAAAAAGAAGGAATAGATCCGATCCATAGGTTCCATACCTTGTTATAGAACTCATGCTTCATAGAAATATCGGATCAGATAGAGTCGGCGAATGAAGCAGTTTCATTAACAATTTACAGAACAGATTAAAAGTGCCAAAAAAGAAAGCATTGACTCCCCTCCCATATCTTGCATCTATAGTCTTTTTGCCCTGGTGGATCTCTCTCTCATTTAATAAAAGTCTGGAACCTTTAGTTACTAATTGGTGGAATACAAGGCAATCCGAAACTTTTTTGAATGATATTCAAGAGAAGAACGTTCTAGAAAGATTCATAGAATTAGAACAACTATTCCTGTTGGACGAAATGATAAAGGAGTACCCGGAGACACAGATACAAAAGCTTCGTATAGGAATCCACAAAGAAACAATACAATTGGTCAAAATGCACAATGAAGATCATATCCATATAATTTTGCATTTCTCGACAAATATAATCTGTTTTGCTATTCTAAGTGGTTATTCTATTCTGGGTAATGAAGAACTTGTCATTCTTAATTCTTGGGTTCAGGAATTCCTCTATAACTTAAGCGACACAATAAAAGCTTTTTCTATTCTTTTATTAACTGATTTATGTATCGGATTCCATTCGCCCCATGGTTGGGAACTAATGATTGGTTCGGTCTACAAAGATTTTGGATTTGCTCATAACAATCAAATTATATCTGGTCTTGTTTCCACTTTTCCAGTCATTCTAGATACAATTTTGAAATATTGGATCTTCCATTATTTAAATCGTGTATCTCCTTCACTTGTAGTGGTTTATCATTCAATGAATGAATGAAGAACTCATTTGATCTGCCGATATCAATCAAATCCGAATGTTACTTCGTACATAAACAAACCATTTTTAATCTGACTCACTCTTTATACTTCTACCCGTCTAAGGGATTCCCCCTCCAGTACAATGGCAGAATCGTGGATAGGGAACTATACTAGCTACCTACCTAATTTATTGTAGAAATTTCCGGGATCAATAATTGGACCATGCAAAATAGAAATACCTTTTCTTGGGTAAAGGAACAGATGACTCGATTCATTTCCGTATCGATCATGATATATGTCATAACTCGGACATCTATTTCAAATGCATATCCCATTTTTGCGCAGCAGGGTTATGAAAATCCACGAGAAGCAACTGGGCGTATTGTATGCGCCAATTGCCATTTAGCTAATAAGCCCGTGGATATTGAGGTTCCACAAGCTGTGCTTCCTGATACTGTATTTGAAGCAGTTGTTAGAATCCCTTATGATATGCAACTGAAACAAGTTCTTGCTAATGGGAAAAAGGGGGCTTTGAATGTGGGGGCTGTTCTTATTTTACCCGAGGGATTCGAATTAGCTCCCCCCGATCGTATTTCTCCCGAGATGAAAGAAAAGATAGGCAATCTGTCTTTTCAGAGTTATCGCCCCACTAAAAGAAATATTCTTGTGGTAGGTCCTGTTCCTGGTCAGAAATATAGGGAAATCGTCTTTCCCATTCTTTCCCCGGACCCTGCTACTAAGAAAGACGTTCACTTCTTAAAGTATCCCATATATGTAGGTGGGAACAGGGGAAGAGGTCAGATTTATCCCGATGGGAACAAGAGTAACAATACAGTCTATAATGCTACAGCAGCAGGTATAGTAAGCAGAATAGTACGTAAAGAAAAAGGGGGGTATGAAATAACCATAGCTGACGCATTGGATGGACACCAAGTGGTTGATATTATACCTCCAGGACCAGAACTTCTTGTTTCAGAGGGTGAATCTATCAAGCTTGATCAACCATTAACGAGTAATCCCAATGTGGGTGGATTTGGTCAGGGAGATGCAGAAATAGTACTTCAAGATCCATTACGTGTCCAAGGTTTGTTGTTCTTCTTGGCATCTGTTATTCTGGCACAAATCTTTTTGGTTCTAAAAAAGAAACAGTTTGAGAAGGTTCAATTGTCCGAAATGAATTTCTAGATCCACGGATTCATCAAGCTGGTAAAAAGAGCCGAATTGTTGTGATCGATGCAATTATGTATGATTCAAAAAAATCATGGAAAATGTTTTGCTTGCTTTGTTTATACTGTTTTTCTGCGAGATGCCGGAAATTGCTTGTATCCCATTCCTAGCAATAGTATGTATATTGCGAAGAAGACTACTTGATCCCCCCTTCTTTTTTTCAATCAAAATGGGAGTGTTGTGACTATGCTAGGCCTCCCATTGGCAGATTGTAAATGCCATGTAATGCATCAATAGTTTTTTTGTACCTAATAGAATCGAATTCTAATAGATAATAGGCATAAGTAGGAGGAGAATACACGCGGATAAATGAAAGGAACAAATGATTCTAGGAGGGATTACTCGTCTTCCTAATCTTCCACACAAGACAAGGGTGGAAAATTCCTTTTCTTGTGTGGAAATAATAATGATTCTTGATCCTGTTCGTCAAAGATTACTATTTATTTGATTTTCCAGTTCTATCGGAACTCGTTTGTTTCGATTCATAAGAAGTAGTGGACAAACAAAAAAAGAGGTGGGAGTAACTTACTGAGCAAATAAAACTTCTTAAATGAACTTATAAAAAAAAGTAAAAAAAGAAAATTTTAACTGTGATGAGATAATCAATAAGGATTGGGATATGCGCAAAAATCCAAGATTTCATCTTTTCGCCCGGAGCATTAAGAGTCTTTTTTTTGCTTGAAATTTTCTTTTTTCTTTTTCTAGAGTAAGATTAGTATCGAAATGATTTGCAGGATGTCTCATCTATAGAAATACATATTGTGTCATCCAGAAAATCAATTGATTCCTTCTTTCTTCTTG